AAAAAGTAAAAAATAAATTTTTTATCCTTCTAAGAGTCTTAAAAGAAAGAGGCAAATGGTCTCTACTAATTTCAAAAGAAAAAAAAGAATGGGTCAGAAACATAGTTCTAGTTATAAAACGAATAATAAAAGAACTTGAAAAAGTAAATCCAATTTTATTATTTGAATTGAGAAAGGCGAAGAAAGTATATGAACCGAATAAAAATGGAAAAGATTCCAAAATAAATAATAAAATTAACCGTGAATCGACCGTTCCAATTCATACGTCAAGTTGGACAAATTATTCACTGATAGAAAAAAAAATGAAAGATATTTCTAATAGGATAATCACAACTAAGAATCAAATAGAACAAATCACAAAAGATAATAAAAAAATGGTTTTAACTTATGATGATAAAAGATCGGAATCGCAGCAATATAGTTGGCAGATATTCAAAAGAAACAATATCCGATTAATACGTAAATCATATTATTTTATGAAATCTTTCATTGAAAAAATATACATAGAGATCCTCCTATGTACCATTAACATTCCAAGAATCAATGCACAACTTTTTTTTGTTGATTCAAAAAAAATTATCAATAAATCCACTTACAACGATAAAACAAATCAAGAAGGAATTGATGAAACAAATCAAAATACAATGAACTTTATTTCGACTATAAAAAAGTCGTTTTTAAATACAAATATTAATTTTTTAAATACAAATATTAATATTTCAAATACTAATATTAGTAATACTAATTTAAATAGTTATAGTGACTTATCTTCCTTGTCACAAGCATATGTATTTTACAAATTATCACAAACCCAATTACTTAACAAGTATAACTTGAGATCTGTACTTCAAGATCACGGGACCCATCATTATCTTAAGGATAAAATAAAGGATTATTGTATAACACGAGGAATAGTTGATTACAAATCAAGGCATAAGAAAATTCAAAAGTCTGGAATGAATAAATGGAAAAACTGGTTAAAGGATTATTATCAATACCATTTTTCCGATGTCAAATGGTCTCAATTAGTCCCCAAAAAATGGCGAAATAGAGTCAACCAACGTCGTATGATTCAAAATAAAGACTCAATTAAATCCAATTCATATAAAAATGAAAAAGACCAATTAATTCATTACATGAAAGAGGATTATTCTGCAATGGATTCATTGATGAATCAAAAAGAAAAATTGTTTAAAAAACACTACAGATATAATCTTTTATCACATAAATATATGAATTATGGGGAAAAGAAAAACTCATATATTTATGGATCAACATTACAAGTAAACGATAACCCAGGGATTCCATATCCATCTATTTTCAATACACCGAAACTCGACTCATTTTATGTATTGGTAAGTACAGCTATTAATGATTATCTAGAAGAGAGATATATTATTGATGCAAATCAAAATCTGGATAGAAAATATTTGAATTGTAGAATTCTCCATTTTTGTCTTACAGAGAATATCGATATTGAGACTAAGTATAAAAACAAAATAAAAAAAAAAAATATTTTTGATTGGATGGGAATGAATCAAGAAAGGTTATATCGTAATCGTACCATATCAAAACTAGAATCTTGGTTCGTCCCAGAATTTGTGCTACTTTTTGATACATATAAGATTAAACCGTGGGTTATACCAATAAAATTTCTTCTTTTAGACTTTCATCGAAATGAAAATATTAGTAAAAATAAAAACACCAACGTAAATAAAAAAAAAAATCCTCCTATTCCTATATTATCTAATCAAAAAGAATATCTTTATTTAGATAATTTCAACCAAGAAAAAAACGAACAACAGTGCCAAAAAGATCTTGGATCAGATCTACGAAAACAAAATAAAAAAAAAGATATTGAAGAGGATTACGCGGGATCAGACATTAAAAAACGTAGAAAAAAAAAAAAATCCAAGAGCAACAAGGAAGCAGAACTAGATTTATTCCTGAAAAAATATTTCCTTTTTCAATTAAGATGGGATGACCCCTTGAGTCAAAGAATAATCAATAATATCAAGGTATATTGTCTCTTACTTAGATTGACAAATCCAAAGGAAATTGCTATCTCTTCGATTCAAAGAGGAGAGATGCGTCTAGATGTAATGCTGATTCAGAAAGATCTAGCTCTTACAGAATTGATAAAAAAGGGAATATTAATTATCGAACCGATTCATCTATCTATAAAAAGGGATGGACAATTTATTACCTATCAAACCATAAGTATTTCATTGGTTGATAAGGTTAAAGACCAAATTAAAACTAATAGAAAATTCATAAAAAAAAGATATGTTAATAAGAATAATTTAAACGTAAATATAGAAAAAAAAAATCATTATGATTTCCTTGTTCCTGAAAATATTCTATCTCATAGACGTCGTAGAGAATTGAGAATTCTAATTTGTTTGAATTCCTGGAATTGGAATAGTGTGGATAAAAATCCAGTATTTTGCAACGAAAACAAGATAAGAAACTGTGGGCGGTTTTTGAATGAGGACAAGCATCTTAATACGGATGCAACCAACTTTATGAAATTAAAATTGTTTCTTTGGCCCAATTACCGATTAGAAGATTTAGCTTGTATGAATCGCTATTGGTTTGATGCCAATAACGGGAGTCGTTTCAGTCTGTCAAGGATCCATATGTATCCACGATTCAGAATCAGTTAATGGTACATTTGCTATATATCGCATGACATATTCGATATACGGCAAAAGGTGTATGTACACATACCTTATGTTTTTAGCACATGATACTGATTTTTTAATCAAATGGTATATCAATTCAATTGACAATTGAAACTAGGAATAAAAATGGGATTTGGATAGAATAAAATAAATAAAAAGTAGTATATGAATAAATCTAAATGTTTATACCATATGAAAATAAAATGAAAAATGACTGACATATTAATCATATAATAATAAAAAATAAAATAATTATTATTCTTCCTGATCGATAAAATACATAAAAAAGAAAAAATAAGAATTTTTTTATGGTCAAAAATTTATTCATTTCAGTTATTCCACAAGAAGAAAAAGAAGAAAATAAAGGGTCTGTTGAATTTCAAGTATTAAGTTTCACCAATAAAATACGGAGACTCACTTCGCATTTGGAATTGCACAAAAAAGATTTTTTATCGCAAAAAGGTCTACGAAAAATTCTGGGAAAACGTCAACGGTTGTTGGCTTATTTGTCAAAGAAAAATAGAGTACATTATAAGAAATTAATTAGTCAGTTGGATATTCGGGAGCCAAAAACTCGTTAATTTGAAGATTCATTTAAATTTTATTATTATTTTTTCATTTTTATAAATTTATAAAACTTGTTTTGAGAAATTCATGGAATAATGAATTAGGAAAGAAAAGATATGACTGTACCGACTACAAGAAAAGATCTTATGATAGTAAATATGGGCCCCCATCACCCATCAATGCATGGTGTTCTTAGACTGGTCGTTACTCTCGATGGTGAAGATGTTATTGACTGTGAACCCGTATTGGGCTATTTACACAGAGGGATGGAAAAAATAGCGGAAAACCGAACAATTATACAATATCTTCCTTATGTAACACGTTGGGATTATTTAGCTACTATGTTCACAGAAGCAATAACGGTAAATGCACCAGAACAATTGGGAAATGTTCAAGTCCCTCAAAGAGCCAGCTATATCAGAGTAATTATGCTAGAGCTGAGTCGTATAGCTTCTCATTTGTTATGGCTTGGACCTTTTATGGCGGATATCGGCGCACAGACTCCTTTTTTCTATATTTTCAGAGAGAGAGAATTGCTATATGATCTATTCGAAGCTGCCACAGGTATGCGAATGATGCATAATTATTTCCGTATCGGAGGAGTAGCTGCTGATCTACCTCATGGTTGGATAGATAAATGTTTGGATTTCTGCGATTATTCTTTAACGGGTCTTGTTGAATATGAAAAACTTATTACGCGGAATCCCATTTTTTTGGAACGAGTTGAAGGAGTGGGCATTATTGGTGGAGAAGAGGCCATAAATTGGGGCTTATCAGGACCGATGTTACGAGCTTCTGGGATCCAATGGGATCTTCGTAAAGTTGATCATTATGAATCTTACAATGAATTCGATTGGGAAGTCCAATGGCAAACGGAGGGAGATTCATTAGCTCGTTATTTAGTACGAATCGGCGAAATGAGGGAATCCATAAAAATTATTCAACAGGCTCTTGAAGGAATTCCCGGGGGACCTTATGAGAATTTAGAAATTCGGCGCTTAGATGGAACAAAGAATTATAAATGGAATGATTTTGAATATGGATTCATTAGTAAAAAAACTTCGCCGAATTTTGAATTTTCGAAACAAGAACTTTATGTAAGAGTGGAAGCCCCAAAAGGGGAATTAGGAATTTATTTGATAGGAGATAGTAGTATTTTCCCCTGGAGATGGAAAATTCGTCCGCCCGGTTTCATCAATTTGCAAATTCTTCCTCAGCTAATTAAAAGAATGAAATTGGCTGATATCATGACGATACTAGGTAGTATAGATATCATTATGGGAGAAGTTGATCGTTGAAATGATAATTGGAACAACAGAAGTACAAACTATCAATTCTTTTTCTAAATCAGAATCTTTAAAAGAGGTATATGGACTCATCTGGCTGTTTGTCCCTGCTTTAACCCTTATATTGGGAATCACCATAGGAGTGCTAGTAATTGTATGGTTAGAAAGAGAAATCTCTGCAGCGATACAACAACGTATTGGACCTGAATATGCAGGTCCCTTGGGAATTCTTCAAGCTCTAGCAGACGGGACAAAATTACTTTTTAAAGAGGACCTCCTTCCATCTAGAGGAGATATTCCCTTGTTTAGTATCGGACCATCTATAGCAGTTATATCAATTCTACTAAGTTATTTAGTAATTCCTTTTGGGTATCGACTTGTTTTAGCTGATCTTAGTATAGGTGTTTCTTTATGGATCTCCATTTCAAGTATTGCTCCCATTGGGCTTCTTATATCAGGATATGGATCGAATAATAAATATTCTTTTTCAGGTGGTCTACGAGCTGCTGCTCAATCTATTAGTTATGAAATACCATTAACTCTATGTGTGTTATCAATATCTCTACGTGTGATTCGTTAGAAGATGAATTTTGACCTCCATTCATTCAGGTCGATGAGTTAAACCAGATAGTTATATGAGTGAAACAAAACGACTTATTAATATGTAGATATTAAGATAAAATCTCATTCCCTATATACAAGAAAAGAATAAAGTGGAAGTAAACATAAGCAGTAAAAACTCTTTATCCCAAGATTGAGATTCTTTGATTAGTCATCATATCTTGAAGCGGGTACAAAAGATCAACTGTATGGAGTTTCTACTATTGTCTTGTATGTATTACCATACAGGGGATCAATCAAAAATCAGTAGATGGTTAGAAACACCAAAGTACACAAAGGATTAGTAATAGAGATAATGTAAGGTATCAAAAAAGAGGTATTTCCGCATAAAACGAATCATAACATAATAGGGGCTTTAAGTTGGTAGAAACGAGCAAGCAGTACTTCCCCGCGATTCCGATCTAGAGTATGCTCCTATTCACTGATTAAAGAAGTGACTATCAAGAACGAATTAATCCTTTATTTATTTATTTTTTTTTTTTCAGAGTACCCTCTTATGAGAAACAAGAAGAGGAACAAAAGAAATAGAATGAAATACAATAAATAATAGAATGGAAAAAGGATCTTTATTCATTTTTTCCTCCATCTATACCCATACATATGGAATTCTTATTAGTTATGATTCATTAACTAGAACTAGTGTCTAATTTTTTCCATCTATTGATAGAACGGGTATTTTATTGAAAGATTAAGTTATTACCGAAGAAAGATTACTTTTAGTTTTTTATTTAATTATATAAGGGATGAGATCAATTCGGAAGCGTACTTTTTGTTATTCTAGCAGACGGAATTCCATTGGTCTAATTTTTGGGACTTTACGAGGTATTTTTATTCTATCTACACTCCAAAGATACCGATAATACCGAAGGAGTCCTTACATTTATTTGCATGTGTGGCCATAGAGGAGCCGTATGAAGCTGAGGTCTCATGTACGGTTTTGGAATAGCGGTAAGAACGGTAGTGTTATTATCGACTATGATTATCGAACAGTTCAAGTACAGTTGATATAGTTGAGGCACAGTCACAATACGGTTTTTGGGGGTGGAATATGTGGCGTCAACCTATAGGGTTTATAGTTTTTCTAATTTCTTCTTTAGCAGAATGTGAAAGATTACCCTTTGATTTACCAGAAGCAGAGGAGGAATTAGTAGCAGGTTATCAAACCGAATATTCCGGCATTAAATATGGTTTATTTTACGTTGCTTCTTACCTAAATCTCTTAGTTTCTTCATTATTTGTAACAGTTCTTTATTTAGGTGGATGGAATTTTTCTATGCCATACATATCTATTCCTGAACTTTTCGGAATAAATAAAACGGCTGGAGTCTTTGGAATGACAATTGGTATCTTTATTACATTAGCTAAAGCTTATTTGTTTCTCTTCATATCTATCACAACAAGATGGACTTTACCCAGGATGAGAATAGACCAGCTATTAAATCTTGGATGGAAATTTCTTTTACCTATTTCTCTAGGTAATTTTTTATTGACAACTTCTTTCCAACTTGCTTCACTATAAATAACAGAATATGATAACGATATTCTAGACGCATAACCTCTCTTAAACAAGAGAAAGAAACATCAACTTATTCGTGGATATCTACAATATGTTTCCGATGGTAACTGGATTCATGAATTATGGTCAACAAACAATACGAGCCGCAAGGTACATTGGTCAAAGTTTCATAATTACCTTATCCCACACAAATCGTTTACCTGTAACTATTCAGTATCCTTATGAAAAATCAATCACATCAGAGCGTTTCCGTGGCCGAATACATTTTGAATTTGACAAATGTATTGCTTGCGAAGTATGTGTTCGTGTATGCCCCATAGATCTACCCGTTGTTGATTGGAGATTTGAAAAAGATATAAAAAAAAAACAACTGCTTAACTATAGTATTGATTTTGGTATCTGTATATTTTGCGGTAACTGTGTCGAATATTGTCCCACAAACTGTTTATCAATGACTGAAGAATATGAACTTTCTGCTTATGATCGTCACGAATTGAATTATAATCAAATTGCTTTGGGTCGGTTACCAATGTCAGTAATTGGGGACTACACAATTCAAACAGTTACGAATTCGACTTCGACTCAAATCAAAATAGACAAAGGTAAATCCTTTGATTCAAGAACAATTACCAATTATTAACTAATATTTTTTTTTTTCATATTTTGATAGAAAGATCCAAGTGAAGCTTCTTTTATTTTAGTTAGTCGATGTAACTAAAAATAATAACTAATAACTATTGATTGTTGAGAATCATTGGTTTATTTATATATTTTTGGTGATTATTTCGAAATATAAAAAAAATTCTAACTACTCTTCAAATAAAATCAAAATGCAAAATCGGGATTGGTCCAATAACTTTATCTATATCTATATTAATCCATATTACAATTCCATTAATATTTAATTTAGGAACGTATCATAGACAAAAAAATAGGGTCATTTTACCTTCTTCGACTATTTAGTAAGGTCATGAAATCTTTCGACTTATTTATCTCTTATTTTATACATAATGGATTTACCTGGACCAATACATAGTATTCTCGTAATATTTCTGGGATCAGTTCTTCTATTGGGGGGCCTGGGAGTAGTATTATTTACCAATCCAATTTATTCTGCCTTTTCATTGGGATTGGTTCTTGTTTGTATATCCTTATTCTATATTCTATCGAATTCCTATTTTGTAGCTGCCGCACAACTTCTTATTTATGTAGGAGCCATAAATGTCTTAATCATATTTGCTGTAATGTTTATGAACGGTTCAGAATATTCCAATGATTCCCGCCTTTGGACCATTGGAGATGGGGTTACTTCACTGGTTTGTACAAGTATTCTTTTTTCACTAATTACTACTATCCCAGATACGTCATGGTACGGAATTCTTTGGACTACAAAATCAAACCAGATTCTAGAACAGGACCTAATAAGTAACGTTCAACAAATTGGGATTCATTTATCAACAGATTTTTATCTTCCATTTGAACTCATTTCTATAATTCTTTTAGTCTCTTTAATAGGTGCAATTACTATGGCTCGTCAATAATAAATACTTAGAATTCAAAAAATTTTTTGAATTCTAAATTTGAAATCAACTAAAAACATGGAAAGATTTAAGGTTTTTAGTGAAATCTATTAACAATACCTTCTCTTGTTCTGTAATTGTTTGTTCTATTCTAGTCAATCGAATCAGTTGAATTGTTGTTCATATCATATTGAAATGAATCAAGATTGATATTGATGAGGAGTTAGTTAATGATGTTTGAGTATGTACTTTTTTTGAGTGTCTATTTATTTTCTATCGGTATCTATGGATTAATCACAAGTCGAAACATGGTTAGAGCGCTTATGTGTCTTGAGCTTATACTAAATTCGGTTAATATCAATCTCGTAACATTTTCTGATTTATTTGATAGTCGCCAATTAAAAGGAGATATTTTCTCAATCTTTGTCATAGCTATTGCCGCTGCTGAAGCAGCTATTGGGCTAGCTATTGTTTCGTCGATCCACCGTAACAGAAAATCAACTCGTATCAATCAATCGAATTTGTTGAATAATTAAATTATTTGTCATCGTTCATTATAATCATTCGTTATAGTTTATAATTATATTTTATAACTTTTTATAATATAATTCATATAATAATAATTCATATAATAAAATTCAATATAATTATAATTTATTTTATAATATATAATAATATATTAATATATTATATAATATAATAATATATTATAAATATATAATATTAAAGAATAATATAAAAATATAATTAGAATTTTTTTCTTATTTATATATATATTTTTTTTTATTTTATATATTTTATTTATATATTAGATACTAGATATCAGATTTATATATTAGAATTAAGAATTAGAATAGAATTCCATTAATTAATATTAATATTCTAATATTAATATTAGATATTGTATTGTTTGTTGACAAAGTTGAATTCGCATGTACAACTTGTATTGTATGACTTGTGGTTGTTGAAACGAAAATAAAAGTCTCTTGGCGCTTTCTCATGAACAGATTTAGAAATATATTGATAAAAAAAAATTTGATAAATCATTGATTCGTCTGGTGTCTACAATATAAACATATAATCCATTTACTACTGATTTTATCATTTTACCATACCAGATCGAAAACTTTTTATGTTTAAAACTAGAATTTATAGATTCAATGTCACACTCAGTAAAAATTTATGATACATGTATAGGGTGTACTCAATGTGTACGAGCCTGCCCCACGGATGTATTGGAAATGATACCTTGGGACGGATGTAAAGCTAAGCAAATTGCTTCCGCGCCAAGAACCGAGGATTGTGTAGGTTGTAAAAGATGTGAATCCGCCTGCCCAACAGATTTTTTGAGTGTCCGTGTTTATTTATGGCATGAAACAACTCGCAGCATGGGTCTATCTTATTGATTGATACATTACAAAAAACTCCACTTGAATCGTTTGATTCCTCTTTACCGACAAAAGCCCGTGCTCGATAAAATATATTTATTATTCCGAGCACGGGCTTTTCTGGTCAAAGCGTATCTTGTCTTTATCACGAGTGATTTTCCTTGGTTAACAATACTTGTTGTTTTGCCGATATTCGCGGGTTCTTCCATTTTTTTTCTTCCTCATAAAGGGAATAAGGTTTTTCGCTGGTATACTATATGTATATGCCTATTAGAACTCCTTTTAACGGCGTATGCATTCTGTTATCATTTCCAATTGGACAATCCATTAATCCAATTGGAAGAAGATTTGAAATGGATAAATAGTTTTAATTTTCACTGGAAACTGGGAATCGATGGACTTTCCGTGGGACCTATTTTATTGACAGGATTTATCACTACTTTAGCGACTTTAGCGGCTTGGCCAGTTACTCGAAATTCACGATTATTCTATTTCCTTATGTTAGCAATGTACAGTGGTCAAATAGGATCATTTTCTTCTCGAGACCTTTTACTTTTTTTCATCATGTGGGAGTTAGAATTAGTTCCTGTTTATTTACTTTTATCCATGTGGGGGGGAAAGAAGCGCCTGTACTCGGCTACAAAGTTTATTTTGTATACTGCGGGAGGTTCTATTTTTCTCTTAATAGGAGTTCTAGGTATGGGTTTATATGGTTCCAATGAACCGACATTAGATTTTGAAAGATTAGTTAATCAATCATATCCTGCGGCATTGGAAATAATATTCTATTTTGGCTTCCTTATTGTTTATGCTGTCAAATCGCCGATCATACCCCTACATACATGGTTACCAGATACCCACGGAGAGGCACATTACAGTACATGTATGCTTCTTGCCGGAATCTTATTAAAAATGGGAGCATATGGATTGATTCGGATCAATATGGAATTATTACCCCACGCTCATTCCATATTTTCTCCATGGTTGGTGATAGTGGGAACAATACAAATAATTTATGCAGCTTCAACCTCTTTCGGTCAACGCAATTTAAAAAAGAGAATAGCCTATTCTTCTGTATCTCACATGGGTTTCACAATTATAGGAATTGGTTCTATAACCAACATGGGACTAAATGGAGCAATTTTACAAATACTTTCTCATGGATTTATTGGTGCTGCACTTTTTTTCTTGGCGGGAACAAGTTGTGATAGAATACGTCTTGTTTATCTCGACGAAATGGGGGGGATATCTGTCCTAATGCCAAAAATATTTACCATGTTCAGTAGCTTCTCGATGGCTTCTCTTGCATTGCCGGGAATGAGTGGTTTTGTTGCAGAATCAGTAGTATTTTTTGGAATAATTACCAGCTCAAAATATCTTTTCATGCCAAAGGTGCTAATTACTTTTGTAATGGCAATTGGAATGATATTAACTCCTATTTATTTATTATCTATGTTACGTCAGATGTTCTACGGGTACAAGTTATTTAATGTTCCAAACTCTAATTTGGTCGATTCTGGACCACGAGAGCTGTTTGTTTTGATATGTCTTTTTTTACCCGTAATATGGATTGGTATTTATCCCGATTTCGTTCTCTTACTATCAGTTGACAAGGTACAAACTATCCTATCTAATTATTTTTATAGATAGTTTTCATTAATGAGACTGAAAGTCTTATAAATCTGTGATTTTAAGGTTTTAAAAACAGTTCGCTGTACAATGAAAAAAAAATGAAGTGAATTAGAGTTGTAAAAAGATGTATCTCGAGTTTTTGAGAACCAGTTGATTCAAAGAATCAACTGGTTCTCAAAAACTCTCGTTATATATGAGACGATGTTCTTATGTTATGTACTCTTTAGGTTAGATAATTTATCTAATTCGATGTTAATGTAAATGAACCATAACTATGTAAACCAATTCCTAATAAATTGATCCCAAAATAACATATCCAAATTATAAGAAATCCTATCGAAGCCACAAGTGCCGAATTCGTATCTTGTAAACTTTGATTTGTTCTAGTATGTGAATAAATCGCAAATATGATCCAAGTAATAAATGCCCAAGTTTCCTTAGGGTCCCAATTCCAATAAGATCCCCAAGACTCATTAGCCCATACTGCTCCCGAAAGTATGCCTATGGTTAAAAAGGTAAATCCCAAACTAATGACACGATAACTCCAATAATCCAAACGCTGAGTCAATTGATATTTGTAATAATTTTGAAATGAAAGAAACGAAGTGTTTTTAAAAACACTTCGTTTCTCATTCAAGTATTCGACCCCCAAAAAGAAAAATGACTTAATTAAGAAATTATTGCTTTTTAAAAAAGTATCTATGTTTTTTCGAAATGTAATGACTAGAAGAGCGACTGATAATAATGATCCACATAAAAGAGATGTATAGCTCAATAACATCATACTTACGTGCATCATTAACCACTGAGATTGTAGAGCAGGTACTAATATTGAAGATTGATGCATTTCGGTTGAAAGACCCGACGTGGCGAAACCTTGGGTAAAAATAGCACTTGGCGCGGTTATTGCGCTTAAATCATTTTTATGATTCCTAAGATAGGGAATCATATGAATAATGGATAAACCCCAAGAAAGAAAGATTAATGATTCATATAAATTACTTAACGGGAAATGCCCCGAATAAATCCAACGAATAACTAATAATCCTGTTATAGAGAAAAAAGTAGCTATCATCCCAGTTTCTGATGAATTGCGTAATCCTACGATTTCGCGGACTGATAAGTTTATCAAATGAATCGTAATCACAATTGAAATAATCGAAAAAGAGATATGAGTTAATATATGTTCTAAAGTCGCAAATATCATAAAAAGAGGGCTCCGTTGCAGAATTAAAATCGATAATTAAATACATTATAGGATCCATTTTGTATCCCTTTTAGAGGATGCCGCCACTCGGACTCGAACCGAGATGCTCTAGCACTGCTTCCTAAGAGCAGCGTGTCTACCGATTTCACCATGGCGGCTTACTCAAAATAATAATAAATAATATTCAATTCATGTCGAACGGTCAAGATTCAAGAATTCAATATAGTTTAGTAAACATTAGAATCGATGAAAAAAAAAAAAGATTCGTTCAAATTTATATTTAAATGTTCACTAACACGTAGTTAGTATCGCCGTAGGGTTCAGTTTTAACAATCAACTTTCACGTATCTCGAAACTAAGTTCTTACGGAACAGTCGAAACTAGATAGTTTTGCTATCGGCCGAAGACCGAGTTATAGAACTATGTCCCTTTTCTATTTTTTATTTTTTATTCGTTTATCTTATTTTATGTATTGAAAATTAAAAAGATTTATTTTCTTAGTAAACAAAATAAAATAACTATAATTTCCTATTTATCTTTATCAAAATTTTATCACTAAATCTGAGGAATTTTGATAATGATTTCGATACCTTAGAATCATTAATAATACTCTTCGCTGTGCCCATAATTTATGATACTATATTACTTTACTAAATTTAATTACTAAATCTAATCTAATTAGGTTTTGGGCTACACATATAACAAAAAACTTTCAATCTCTATCAATTAAAAAAATTGATAGAGATTGAAAATAATACTTAAATTAAAGCCCAGTAAACATAAAATAACTCTTATTCTACATACCACAGCAGCTAATTTAGTTCTAACTAATATTGAGGGGTTCAATACATTAGTTAATGCGAATCAATCATTCATCTTAGAAAATTTAAGTTATTCATGGTATGTTGATTTAGATTATTCTAAAATTTTATTACTTGTTTGTTGCACAAAAAAACTCTTTGAATGTCCAGTGGCAACCGATTTAGCTAAAGAAAGCGCTTTTTCTCCTGTTAAATATCCCTTTTTTTTCCAAATATTTCTACGAATACGTTTTTTTGATATAGAAGTACGTTTTTTTGGAACCGCCATTCAAAAACAAGTACTAATTTTTATCGTTGTATGTGAAAGACATATATTGTTCGAAATAGATCGTTTTTTTAGTCATTATCCATATTTATCCCTTGGATGATGAATAGTCCATAATTTTTTCAAAACAACATAAACATAACCAAAACAACATAAACATAACATATAAAAACATATAACATATAAAAACATATATATATTATATATATATATATATATATACTAAACATATACATATATATATATATACTAAATAATATATTAAATATTAATAATATATTATAATTATAATATATAATAAATATATACCCATGACATATCATATATGTCTAGGGATAAATAGAATAGATAATAATTTTTAATAAAGTCAGATAAAGGGGGAATTTTTTTTTTCAGTTCTATACTATACGAAGTAGGAGTATCATAGGATTTCTGATAAAGATAAGTTTTCCTTAGTGGAATCCCATCAATTGGTTCCCAATGCGTTAGATAATTACTGCAAATAAATTAATTAGAATAACCAGAACTAGAATAACCAGGCCCTCCTTATTGAGTCGAATTTTTTATGGATACTGTGACTTATATTAGAATCAAGTACTGTTTTTGATGGAATTGTTTTTCTTACTATTATATATGTATATATGATATGATTATTAATTACTAGAATATAATATAATAATTATAATAATAAAGAATAAATATAAATATATAATAATAAATATATAGTAGTAGAATGATTAAAAATGTTATATTCTGTAATATTCTGTATTTTAATAAATATCTTTTTTTTGTTACTAACTAATTAATAACTAAGTAATAACCTCTACTTAGTTAGTTAGTGATGTTATTCGATCAACCAATTATAGCTTTTTTAATATTTCACAAATAAATATCTGAGAAAGAGTCAGAATAATTATAATGAAGAGTTAAAATATTTTAGTTTTTTCCTATTTTTTGTCGAGTTCTTTTCTTTGATTATTGTGTCTTTCGAAAGAGATAAGAATTGGTGAGTCGGAAACTATTAAATCAATAAGAATAAAAATAAGAATAAAAAAAAATTAAAATTGGTTTTTTTTATGGAACATACATATCAATATGCATGGATAATACCCTCTCTTCCACTTCCAGTTACCATGTTAATAGGATTTGGGCTTCTGCTTATTCCTACAGCAACAAAAAACATTCGTCGGATGTGGGCTTTTACTAGTGTTTTACTGCTAAGTATAACTTTGGGGTTTTCGTCCAGTCTGTCTATTCAGCAAATAAATGGAAGTTCCATCTATCAATATCTATGGTCTTGGACCATCAATAATGATTTTTCCTTGGAGTTCGGACACTTGATCGATCCACTTACTTCTATTATGTCAGTACTAATTACTACTGTTGGAATCATGGTTCTTATTTATAGCGATAATTATATGTCTCACGATCAAGGATATTTGAGATTTTTTGCTTATATGAGTTTTTTCAATGCTTCCATGTTGGGATTAGTT